AAGTACCAATACGCAATGGGGAGGTTAATGCCATTTTCTATGAGCGAATGTGCCCATACTTGTTCATCATTAGAGGACACTATTCGTAATAATTTTCCCTTTTTTTTCTTACTTTCTTTATAAATTTTTCTAATTTTATTCATAAAATTAGAGTTAGAGTAGGATAAAGTACAATAATTTAATTCTAAAGATAATAAAGGCTTTGTTACGTTTCCACATCAAAGTAAAATATAGTACTTAGTTCTTTTTTCTTTCATTTAATGCCTATTGGTGTTCCAAAAGTACCTTTTCGAAGTCCTGGAGAGGAAGATGCATCTTGGGTTGACATATAGTGCGACTTGTCAGATATATTGGGTCATATGGGATTTTCCCGTTTTCTCCCCAATCGAGATATCCTCTGTTTCGCCCACGAAAGATTCATTGAATCATCAAAAATTTGGAGCGTGAAGTGCAATTAGATCCATTTTTGGGGGGGATTCGAATTATTATTATTATTACTATTCTAAATTAGAAGAATTTATGGTTGGCTTAGTTGGACTACTACATTGAAGTATCCAGGCTCCGTTTAAAAAAACCAAGTAGTCTATATCATAAAGGATTCCTATTTCCTATTCTTAAAAAAATCCTTTTTTGTAAGTAGAAGTTATTTCAAACTCTTATGTTAATCAATCAATCGAGTAATATGCATGAAGCCGTCAACTATTTTACGGAATGCGTGAATTGAAAAAAAAAAAGAAGGGATAACAAAAAGAAGTGGTAATGGGAGCATTTGTACTATATGTGCAAATCATAATCGGGCGGATCTTTACCCGGAGTAGAGCATAAACCTAAAAAGATTAAAGAGGCCCATTTAAGAACAAGAAAATGACATCGTGATTTGGATTGAATCTCGATGAAACAATCCATCAATGAAAAGTTAATTGGATAAGTTTATTTTATATTATACGTTATAAATATATATATAATAAATATAAGGGGAACACAAACTCATGTTTCGTGAAAAATAAAAGAAAATCCTTTTATTATAAGTTATTGCTTATATATAAGTTATATTATTGCTATTGCTATGAAAAAAGAAAAAGTATTGGAATCTACACATTGATTCTCTTTTTTTTTTGAACCGTATGCGTCAAAAGGCGCCTGTACGGTTCCTGGGGGATACAATTTGACCCTAATCAACCGACTTTATCGAGAAAGATTACTTTTTTTAGGTCAAGAGGTTGATAGCGAGATCTCAAATCAACTTATTGGTCTTATGATATATCTTAGTATCGAGGATGATACTAAAGATCTGTATTTGTTTATAAACTCTCCTGGCGGATGGGTAATACCGGGGGTGGCTCTTTATGATACTATGCAATTTGTGCTACCAGATGTACATACAATATGCATGGGCTCAGCCGCTTCAATGGGATCTTTTATCCTGGTCGGAGGAGAAATTACCAAACGTTTAGCATTCCCTCACGCTTGGCGCCAATGAGGCTTTTATTTGACAGAAAAAAGAAGACTATGCCTTCGCCATATGAAATATGAATATTAAGTAATAATAGCATGGCACTTTGAATTCGATATAATCAATTTTGTTTTCGAAACATTAGATTAGATTATGTATCGAGAGAGTAATATGAGAAAAAGGTATTTCCTATTTTATTATCGGAAGTCCAGTTCAGCGTCACAAACTTTTTTTCACACCAGAGGTCTCTTAAGAATATTTATAGTTTAGAGAGTATAGAGCGAAAAAAAAACAAGATTCTTTTTTCCTTAGTTTATTTGATCAAACAAAAAAGCAACTTTGGGATTGCTGAATAACAGACAAATCACAGACAAAAAAATATAATAAATATATAAAGCAACGGAGCCATCATAGTATTTTTGAATTCCTCCGAAAGGAAGGGTGGTAAGTTGATCATTTACCTATCGGGGTCTGATCGATCCTATTTTTTTAGGTAAGGGTCAATTTGATTGTAGAGCCGTATGCAATGCATAATGCCCGTACGGTTGTTCGATTCTATCTTTTTTTTTTCTTGTTATTCTTTTATTACTTTCTTTTATCTTCCCCTCATCTAGAGAAACCTTTTATTATCTTATATCATCAGGGTAATGATCCATCAACCTGCTGGTTCTTTTTCTGAAGTAGCAACGGGAGAATTCATCCTGGAAGTGGGAGAACTACTGAAACTACGTGAAACCCTGACAAGGGTTTATGTACAAAGAACGGGCAAACCCTTATGGGTTGTATCCGAAGACATGGAAAGAGATGTTTTTATGTCAGCAACAGAGGCCCAAGCTTATGGAATTGTTGATCTTGTAGCGGTTGAATGACAATAGCCTGGATTTCGCGTCAATTCGTAATTTAAAATTAACCCTGCCGAGTTTCATTTTAATATTCTATGATGAATGATTTTTATTTCCTATTCTATTGAATAAAAGTAATTCATAATCATCCGGTTAGGATCGATCTAAACCAGCCCATTATGTATATGATTCAACATGCCAACGATTAAACAACTTATTAGAAATACAAGACAGCCAATTAGAAATGTCACAAAATCCCCCGCGCTTCGGGGATGCCCTCAGCGTCGAGGAACATGTACTAGGGTGTATGTGCGACTCGTTCAGATCATGAACTAGAACAAAGGAAAGAGAACAATGTTCAAATAAAAATGATCAAATAGGATAGAACGGAAAAATGAACTACATTTCTTTTTTATTATCTAAAAAGAAGGATAATTGATCATATTCCTTTTATTTTGTATGAAATTTATGGTTTCTATTGGTGTAAAACCACTCACCTCAATTTAAGATGAGAAGCAATTCTCCATTGGTAGCAAATGGTTATCCATTAAGCGGAGGAAATCTTAGTGAACATAGACCCCTCTTGCAAGAACGGACTAACAAGGTCAGCTACCCAGCCAACTTTCATAATTAAATACCGTTACTGTATAGGTAGAGCTCGTTGTGAAAGACCTATTACTGGAGAATTTCTGGGTAGAGCCGAAGAATGTGAACTATACAAGTTAGCAATAACATTGATTAAATGAAGTAAAGGCTCCGGTGTATAGAGAAGACCTCACCGTTTAAGAAGTAACCATAGAAACGATGGAATCCACTATTTATTTATCATGCTATTTTTTTTTTAATACCTAGTATATCGTATTTCGAGGTGAAATGCCTAGAAAAAATCGTGGTTGGGAAGGTTATAGTAGCCAAAGCCATTGGAATTTTTAGTTTATACATTGGAAAAATCCGTTTTGTTATTAATATACTAGGAAAGGGGCAAAAGAATAACTGAAAGAAAGGAAATCTATTAGTTATTCGTTAAAGTTTCATTTATTCAATGACCAGAATTAGACGGGGATATATCGCTCGGAGACGTAGAACAAAAATTCGTTTATTTGCATCAAGCTTTCGGGGGGCTCATTCAAGACTTACTCGAACTATTACTCAACAAAAAATAAGAGCTTTGGTTTCGGCTCATCGGGATAGGGATAAGCAAAAAATTAATTTTCGTCGTTTGTGGATCACTCGAATAAATGCAGCAATTCGTGAAAGGGGGGTATGCTATAGTTATAGTAGGTTAATAAATGATCTGTACAAAAGACAGTTGCTTCTTAATCGTAAAATACTTGCACAAATAGCTATCTCAAATAGGAATTGTCTTTATATGATTTCCAATGAGATCATAAAAGAAGTAAGTTGGAAGGAATCCACCGGTTAAACGGAGTTGCCCGGAGAATGAACTCCGGGAAGGTCGAATAAAAATGAATGAATAGAATATGATAAAATATGAGAAAGTAGTCAAAATAAATATGAATCAACACGTTCAATAAAAAAATTTATTCTTCCCAGATTATTATTTTTTTTCTTACGACACGAGAATTCAATTCGGATTCTTGGATTTTTCCAACAAAAGACCAATCCGCTTTTGAGTTCGGATGGGGATTTGAATTCAAGTGAAGAAAGAGTAAACCTATCTTTTTCTGGCTCTAAGACTAGGAGTTCTAGTGGTCGACTCGGTTCTTTCAAATTGTTTCTCATTATTAAGAAAAGGTAACAAAGATAAAATACGAGCTTGTTTTATAGCAATAGTAATTAATCGTTGTTGTTTCAAGGTCAATCTATTCACTCGTCTAGATAATATTTTTCCCTGTTCACTAATAAATCGACTAATTAAACTCATGTTTTTATAATCAATTCGATCCCCCGATTGGATCGGGGGCAAACGCCTACGAAAAGATCGCTTGGATTTAAGAAAAGTTCGCTTGGATTTATCCATGGTTTGGTTAGTTTATTTCTTATCCCTAAAATCCTATTTCAGCCGTATCTCTAATTAGAATAAATAAATAGGATTTAGTTTGTTTATAATTATCTTTAACTTTAACTATGTTAAATATGTTATATATATAATGTCATTTTTTCCCTTTCCTTGTAAGATAAGAGCGCAGGTACTCGCTTCGATCTATTTCTTTATCTCCCCGTGAATCGTATGTTTGTTACAATATGGACAGAATTTTAGCAACTCCAATCGATTAGGCGTATTGTGCCGGTTCTTTTGAGTAATATATCTGGAAATGCCCGTTGATTCCTTATTAACACCGTTTCGAACACAAGTGGTACATTCCAAAAGAACCGGTATTCGCACATCTTTACCCTTGGCCATGAACCTCCTTTGGATTTTTCATTTACTCAACTCTTCCTCTTTCAATCCGAAACGAAAAAGAAGAAAGGAAGTAAAAAAATAGAATTTGTAACTTGCTATCTTCTTATGCAAGATTTCACTACAACCAATATAGGAAATAAGATAGAAAGATTTCTAAACTATATTTCAAATCATAGTACAGTATTTCATAGAAGTATCTTGTATAATACTCTTTCCCTAGAACCAGAGTTTCTATTCGACTTTCATAGAAATTTAATACAGAGAAATTTCATATTAATTTAATTCCAACCTGAACCCCAATCTCCCAGCCGTTGACTGCACTTTTATTCTTTCTCTTTCCTCCCTTATTCTAATTCTAAAAAGGGAAAAAAGAGAAAAGAGGGGGGGCTGCTATTTCATTTTATCTCTAATCTTCTTTATTCCTTCCCACTTCAATAACTAGAATGAAAAAAAGGGGAACGTCAACGCATCCGGGAAAAAACGATTAATCTCTATCAATAAACCTGCCAAAGAAACGAACCATAGAGTACTTAGTACCGGTGCCACAGAAAGGTATGTTTGTAGATCTCTCATTGAAAAAACTCCTTCATTTTATTTGTAATTTGTAATACAGAAGATAATACATATTGAAATGTACAATCATCCAATAAAAAGATTTACTTTTTTTTTATACAGAAAAAAACGTCCTTTTCTTCCCCAATATTGCCAACTCATTTATTTTTCCTAGGGGTTCCGTTCCATATTTCATATAGATAGAAGTTTTTTACTATTATTATATGTTAAATGAGACCAAAAAGACGAAATGGACATAAAAATTCTAGGTTTTAATAGAGGCGATAACGATGTGGAAAACAAGACAGGAATTCTCTACAATGACACTGTAGACCAATGGAAGGGATGTAGCGCAGCTTGGTAGCGCGTTTGTTTTGGGTACAAAATGTCACGGGTTCAAATCCTGTCATCCCTACCTATTACTGCTCTTTTGAGCAGTAATGAGGGATTTTTGAGATCAATTCACATTGGACATATCATATAGAATCTATCATTCTTATGATACCATATAGTGTATGCATACAAGATGTATTGGGGCCAATCCTTTTCTTTACAGTCTTATATTTTATGAGAAAAAAAAGCGCTCTTAGTTCAGTTCGGTAGAACGTGGGTCTCCAAAACCCGATGTCGTAGGTTCAAATCCTACAGAGCGTGATTCAGATCTTCTTCGATCGAATTCGACTGAAACACTAACTGGAACAGGAATCTTAATTTGACCTCCTGGATATTAAAGAAAGGAGGAGGTCAATAAAAAAAAAGAGATGTGAATTAATCAAAGGTCCAACTGATCGCCACGCCTGTATTGTAAATATGCAGTTACAAATAATCCAGCCAAAGTAATAGGAATTAGGCCTAACACGATTCCAAATAGAAAAACTTCAATCATTTCAATTTGTTTGAAAGGAGAAAAAAAGAGGTAATATCTATACCTAAATATTAATCCGAATTACCATGAATCTCAATGACCAATAATTGGCAATTGACACGGTAAGTAACTAGAAATACGCAGAAGTTTGCGGAAAGATTGACTTTTATGAATTGTGCACTTAATTTCAAATAAGTCGTATCTTGCTCAGACCAATAAATAGAGCTGAGGTTATAGTTAAAGCCGTTAGTAGAAAACCGAAATAACTAGTTATGGTAGGCATTAAGGAGCTAAATGAAATATGTTCTTTTTATACATATGTTTATAAAAAAGTACTTACCTGAGTTTACTTTTTTGTAAAATAGGAGAGAAACAAAAATACCAATTGAAAGTTTTTGATTCATCTATCATTATAGACAGCACTAAGAAGGAAAAAGTCACAACTGTATAAAAATAAATTGATTCATCATCTATAACATCTACCGATACCACGTTTGCAATCAGCGAATGCATTCTTGGATCATTTTTCAACTCAACTTATAAACGAATAATAAGAACTGGGTCGTGTAATTTCGTTTTTAAAATGAAAATGAAACTCTTTTCGAATCATTATGGAATCAAATTATAAAATTATTCCTATTTTTCTCATTTTTTTTATTGTATCGAATCTATTTTCTATTTTATAGCGAACAGTAATCTTAGAATAATTTTAATTTCATTTTAACTAATTAGATTCCGTAATAGGTTCACTCATATAATATAAATAATATTTTATTTTGAATGAATGAGAACAAAAAGTTATCAGATGATCACTCCAAAAAAATAGGTGTTTTGGTTCAACTATATTATAAGACTAGTCATTTCTATTCTCTTTTGCTTTAGAAGTTCTATTTTGTATCTTTCCATATTAGAAAATCCGCATCTTTGTAGTTAGTCAATAAAGAACCTTCAGTTTCGATCTAATCTAATATCTAATACAACAATGTATGCATTAGTGATTCCAATTATTCCATTCTTTGTTCTTTTTCGTTTCTCAAATAAAATTAGAACTTCTAATTTCTATTCTTAATTGTTACTAGACGGTTAACAAATTCCTAAAAAAAAAAAAAAGAAGATTTCAACAAAAAGCGCTTCTAATATCTAATACTATGAATATGAATAACAAAGATTTTTAGATCTCACATCTACTTACAATTGTGGGAATATTCTAATAAATTTCATGAATTATTAGAAACTACCTTATCAGATTCACATTTTACCTGATCCTCGTTTCTAGCCCTAAACTCATAATGGCGAGAAATATATTATTTTAAGATTGAATAGGACATTCTTTTACATCAACAAATCAACAAAGAACAAGTAAAGGAAGAAAGAAATTATTTAGCACCTCCTTCCAATACTAATTCAAAGTGCGTTGCTGTGT